AATGGATTTAAAACTTATTTTTCGGTAAATCAATTACGAAATTTTTTTCTAGAATCCCTAAAATTTGTTTGACATCTTCTATGCGAAAATGCTCCATTTTCATAAGATCTTCTTGGCTGTTATTCAAAAGGTCCAACAATGTATATATATTGGACCTTTTGAGACAATTATAGATCCTGGGAGGCAATTCTGATTGGTCAATAAAAATCGATTTCAACGCCATTTTTTTTTTATTTTTTGTTAGTTTAGCCAATTTATCATAAAAGGTAAAAGGGGGTAAAGGAAACATGTGTTGATTGTCCTCTAAATTTAGATTTTCTTCTTTGGTATGTAAAAAGGGAATCAATAAATCAATCAAATTCCGGGAGGCTTCGTGAAGTGCTTCTTTAGGAGTTAAACTTCCATTTGTCCATATTTCGAGAAATAGTATTTCTTTGTTACCATTTTCATAAGAATGAATACTATGATTCGCATTTCGAACAGGCATGAATACAGGATCTATAGGATAACTTCCATCTTGAAAGGTATTTGGCGCTTTTATAAGATATCCGCGATTCTTCTCTATTTGTAATCCAATAACCAACTCAATGGGTTCTGTCAAGCTAGCTATATGCTGTGTATTATCGACGATTTCTACATAAGGCGGTAAGATGATATCTTGAGCAGTTACATATCCAGGGCCTCTGACACAAATAGACGCCTCACAAGTTCCATAGAGATTACTTCTCAATACGATTTCTTTCAAATTCATTAAAATTTCATGTACTGATTCTTGAATACCCGTTATCGTAGAATATTCGTGTGATATTTTCTCAGATTTTGCGCGTGTGATACATGTTCCTTCGATTTCTCCAAGCAAAGCCCTTCGCATCGCAATGCCTATTGTGTCTGCTTGACCTTTCATAAGCGGAGACAGAATAAAGCGCCCATAAAAAAGACGCTTACTGTCTGCTGCTGATTCAACACACTTCCACTGTAGTGTCCGAGTAGATACTGTTATTTTCTCTCGAACCATAATAATATTATTTGATCAGATCATTGAATCATTTATTTCTCTTGTTTCTCTTACTATTCAAATATCTTCCTTTTTTATTTCTACACACGTCTTTTTTTCGGGGGTCTACAGCCATTATGTGGCATAGGGGTTACATCCCGTACGAAAGTTAATAGTATACCACTTCTGCGAATAGCTCGTAATGCTGCGTCTCTTCCGAGACCTGGACCTTTAATCATGACTTCTGCTCGTTGCATACCTTGATCTACTACTGCACGAATAGCATTTGCCGCTGCGGTTTGAGCAGCAAACGGTGTCCCTCTTCTTGTACCTCCGAAGCCACAAGTACCGGCAGAGGACCAAGAAACCACCCGCCCGCGTACATCTGTAACAGTCACAATGGTATTATTGAAACTTGCTTGAATATGAATAACCCCCTTTGGTATTTTACGTGTACTCTTACGTGAACCAATACGTCCACGTGAACCCCTTTTCGGTATAGCTTTTGCCATATTTTATGATCTCATAAATTTGAGTCAGAGATATATGGATATATCCATTTCATGTCAAAACAGATTCCCTATTTGTATATCAGGTCTTTAACGAGTTTGATTATCCTTGTCTTTGTTTATGTCTTGGGTTGGAACAAATTACTATAATTCGTCCCCGACGACGGATTAGTCGACATTTTTCACAAATTTTACGAACGGAAGCTCTTATTTTCATATTTGCCACTCCTTACTTTAATTTTGAATCCACTTTTTGGAAGAAAATAAGTTTCTTGAAATTTTCGATTTCGAATCGTATTCCTACGAAAGAAATGGTGAAGTTAAAAAACACCTAATCTTTCGAATCTTTGTTGCGGAGTCGATAAATTATACGACCTCTGGTTGAATCATAACGACTTACTTCAATTTTTACTCTATCTCCTGGCAGTATCCGTATAAAACTACGTCGGATCTTTCCTGAAACATAACCTAGAATCATATCTTCATTATCTAAACGAACCCGGAACATACCGTTGGGAAGCGATTCAGTAATTAAACCTTCATGAATCCATTTTTGTTCTTTCATTCCAGGTAAAACCCCCTTGAAGTATCAACTAGTGGAGGAAGAACCCTATTAGAGAACCCACCCCTTCTCTTTTCTTTTTCACAAAAAAGAAGTTTCATATCGGATATTAGAAAGATTACCATATATAACACAAAATTTCTCCGCCTATTCTTTCTAGTCGAGCCTCTCGGTCTGTCATTATACCTCGAGAAGTAGAAAGAATTACAACCCCCATCCCACCTAAAATTCTAGGAATTCTTTGATAGTTAGAATAGATTCGTAGACCCGGCCGACTTATCCGTTTTAAATTTAAAAGATTTCTATAAGTCCTTTTCCTATTCCTTCTATGTCGTAGGGTTAAAACCAAAAAATATTTGTTGTTCTCTCGATGTTTTCTCACATTTTCGAGAAAACCCTCTCGTAAAAGTATTTTAACAATACTTTGGCTGATATTAGTAGATGCTACTCGAACCACGCTTTTTCTATACATATCGGCATTTCGTATAGAAGTTATTATGTCAGCAATAGTATCACTACTCATGATTAATTAAAATTATTGGTGCCTCCAAATTTCGATATAATCAACATGTTTTTCTTTTTTTTTTTTTTTTTACGTGTTTGTTTATAAATATTAATTTTGAAAGGTATATACGTGAGAGAAAATCTACTAAATGAATCTTAATCTATTTCTTTTAAATACCCTACTATAACCATATCCTGGTCTTATTTTATAATACCTCGGGAGCTAATGAAACTATTTTAGTAAAATTGAACTGTCTCAATTCTCGGGCAATCGCACCAAAAACTCGAGTTCCTTTTGGATTTCCTTCTTGATCAATCACAACTGCAGCATTGTCATCATATCGTATTATCATACCGTTGTCACGTTTAAGTTCTTTACAAGTACGGACAATTACAGCTCTGACCACTTCTGATCTTTCTAGAGGCATGTTTGGAACTGCGTCTTTGATCACAGCAACAATAACGTCACCAATATGAGCATATCGACGATTGCTAGCTCCTATGATTCGAATACACATCAATTCTCGAGCCCCGCTGTTATCTGCTACATTCAAATGGGTTTGAGGTTGAATCATATCATTTTTTTATCTGTTTTTTACAATACAAAGGTCGAAGAAAAAAAGAAATATTATTTGTCCAAAAAAAGAAACCTGCACCCACTATTTTAAAGTTTTTAAGTAAGGCCTATTTCTTTTTTATCCCAAAATGATAAATTGAGCTCGTATAGGCATTTTGGACGCTGCTATTGAAATAGCCCTTCTGGCTATAGTTTCTGTTACTCCACCCATTTCATAAAGGATTCGACCTGGTTTAACAACCGCTACCCAATATTCGGGAGAGCCTTTACCTGAACCCATACGTGTTTCTGCGGGTCTTACTGTAACCGGTTTATCTGGAAATATACGAACCCATATTTTTCCACCGCGACGTGCATTTCGTGTCATTGCTCGTCGACCTGCTTCTATTTGTCTAGATGTGATCCAAGCGGGTTCAAGTGCCTGAAGAGCGTATTTACCAAAACAAATAGTATTACCTCGATAAGATATTCCCTTCATTCTTCCTCTATGTTGTTTACGGAATCTGGTTCTTTTGGGGTTATAGTTGATGGTTTGTTTTGAATTCCATCTCTACTACAGAACCGGACGTGAGAGTTTCTTCTCATCCAGCTCCTCGCGAATAAAATAAATTCAAATTAAAGATTTTGAGTTCAATTTGAATTCTATTCAGATATAATATTATGCATAGATGTATTTATATTTCATTTTAATAACTGAATCATGGATTTCATTTAATCTAGATCAAATCTTATTAATTTGTATATCTTGATTTGTCTATTTTGTTTGTATAGATATATATAATAATAATAATGAAATTAAATATATATATTAATAACTATTAATAACTATAACTAAACTATTTTTTCTTCTATTTATCGATATTAGAATCTTAAAAGGAATCTTTTTTTTGTTTTACTCTTTATCGTATTGGATTGACCCAAATTTAGCAATCCAAGAAAATAAAGTTTTCGCGGGCGAATATTTACTCTTTACATTTCTATTTCAGTTCTATCATTCGTTCATAACTTTTCCGAATAGATGAATTGGTCTCTGGTCGGTTCCGCCATCCCGATCAATGAATCATTCAAATTCATTTTCATAGAATCTTTTGAATTCACAGGTTCCGTCGTTCCCATCGCTTCTTATTTAATGGTTAGGTCTGAATTCTACAATGGAGCTATTAGTTCTTGAGTCAATATTCTTAGTCTTTATTGGCTCGAAGCTCTTTATTTTTTGTTCGATGAGCAGATCCATTTAATGATGAATCCGTATTGATGCTTTATTACACAGATTTTTTATGAGATGACTCATAGACCTTACATATTGGAATTATATATCATCAATATTTTCTTTCTTCCTCTCATCCTTCCATTTATCCATACCCTTTCTTTTTTTTATTATTAACAATTTAGAAGCAGATTTTTTAATAAATTAAAAAAGATTTCAGTTGCTACAACAATATGAACAATATATCATATCTTGACTGGTTCTTTGGATCCAGATAATACGAAGTGATGAGTTGGTTATTACTTCTATAGTTATTTGTTTATACTATGGGGCTGGTTTTTATACTAACCCTCAAAAAACCAACGAGTCACACACTAAGCATAGCAATTTTATCAAAAGATTCATTTAATTTTTATTAAACCCTATAGAATTATAATTTATAATTGTTCATTTTTTTTTATTGAACAGAAAAGAAGAAACGAATTTCTTTTGTTCCATTGCTGGATAGAATAAAAAGGGAAATAAGGTTTATTATTCCCCCTCGATAAATATCCAAATTTTGATGCCTAATACCCCATAGATTGTTCGAACTGTATAGGAACAATAATCAATTTTAGCTCGAATGGTTTGTAATGGAACCCTACCTT